ATGTTTCGATGCAACAACAAGATGTTATTTGTAACAAGTAGTTTTGTTGGTTGGTTAATTGGTCACATTTTATTCATGAAATGGGTTGGATTAGTATTAGTCTGGATACAGCAAAAGAATGCTATTAGGTCTAATAGGTATCTTGTTTTATTCATGAAAAGGGTTGAAATGAAAAGGGTTGAATTGGCATTAGTCTGGATACAGCAAAAGAATGTTATTAGGTCTATTCAATTTAATAAGTATCTTGTGCCGAAATTAAAGTATGCTGTATCAGAATTAAAGTATTATGTGGCAGAATTCAAATATTTTGTGGTAGAATTACGAGATAATATAGTTAGTATTCTCTTATTTACTACCGCTATCTGCTATTTCAGCAAAATACCATTACGTTATTCTTTTGATACTAAACTACAAGTGCAAGAAACGGAAGAAAAAGAAAGGGAAGAAAGAGATAGAGAAAGGGAAGAAATAGATAGGGAAGAAAGGGAAGAAATAGATAGGGAAGAAAGGGAAGAAATAGATAGAGAAGAAATAGATAGAGAAGAAAGGGAAGAAATAGATAGGGAAGAAAGGGAAGAAATAGATAGGGAAGAAATAGATAGAGAAGAAAGGGAAGGAGCTAAACAGGAACAAGCAGTATCCACCGAGGAAGATCAATATTTATTATGGCTTGAAAATTGGTTTGAAAAACCTATTGTAACTCATATTTTTAATTATAACCGAAGGAGGCGACCATCTCGATATATAAAAAATCAACGATTTCAAAATGGTGTAAAAAATGAGATGTCACAATATTTTTTTTATACATGTGAAAGTGATGGAAAAGAACGAATAGCTTTTACATACCTTCCCAGTTTGGCAACTTTTGGAGAAATGATACAAAAAAGGATATCTTTTTTCACGACAGACATTTTTGCTTATGATGAATTAGATAATCGTTGGAGTTCTACCAATGAACTAAAAGCAAGAAATCTAAGTAAGGAATTCCTAAATCGAGTCGAAACTTTAGAGAAAAAACCTTTTGATCCGGACATACTCCAAAAAAAAACTCGATTGTGTAAAAATGAAACTAAAAAAGAATACTGTCCTCAAAAATATGACCCGTTCTTATATGGATCTTATCGTGGCAGAATACAAAAATTATTTTCACCAAATCAAAGTTATATAAAAAGATACCTGAATACACCTTGGATAAATAAGATTCATGCTATACTTGTTAGTACTGATTATCACGAATTTGAACAGAGAATAGATATTCTTAATAGAGAACCGTTGTTGACTGAGGAAGACCGCCCTTTTAATAATCAAGAAATGACAATAACAACGGATGAGCAAGATTCAAATCCCATCGATCAAACAATTAGAAAATATAAAACTGGAATAAACGAAATAAGTAAAAAAGTTCCTCAATATCCATACGACGCAGCTGGCGGACCAAAGTTTCCAACGATTTTTGAAATTCGTTCAAAAAAAATCAAGATTTTAGAAATTAAGCCTAGGAAAGCATATGGTGTCTACCGAGAAGTGGAGTATAAAATGCGTTCACAACTGCCGGATTATAGTCGAGCACTAATAAGAGGTACTTTACGTGCCCTAAGACGTAAAATGGTTACAAACGAACCGTTGCAACTAAGGGTCCATTCCCCATTTTTTTGGGACCAAGTCGAAAACATTTATAATTTTTTTCATAATAATATTTATTATACAATTAGCGAACTCTTTTATAGGATTTCCGAAATTTTTCGAGGTAACAACAAATGGGAAAAAGACGAAGAGGAAGAGATGGAGGGAGACCCATCTCGTACCGAGATAATAAGAGATGAGCTGGAAGAACTAGAAGATCGAGAATATTTTGATGAACTTGGATATGTTCGAGAAATAAGAGGTGTGATGCTACTAACCCAATCGATTCTTAGAAAATATATTATATTACCTTCATTGATAATAGCTAAAAATATCGCACGTATCTTATTATTTCAAACTCCCGAGTGGTCCGAGGATTTTAAAGATTGGAAACGAGAAAGGCATATTAGATGTACTTATATTGGTATTCCAATGTCCGAAAATGAATTGCCACCAGAATGGTTAAAAGAGGGTATTCAGATAAAGATTCTATATCCTTTTTGCCTACAACCTTGGCAAAATGCCGTGAAAAAAAAGAAAAAACATGATTTTTGTTTTTTAACTCCCTCTGGAACACCAATTGACCAGCTTTTTGTTGGTATTCCTCGAGAAGAACCTTCTTTTTTTAAACCTATATTTAAAGAACTTAAAAAAAGAATTAAAAAATTTAAAATTAGGTGTTTTAGAGCTTTAACCATTTTAAAAGAAGAAGAAGGAGAAAAATTCTTTCGAAAAGTCTCAAAAGAAACAAAAAAATGGATCATCAACAGCATTCTATTTCTCCAAGGAACAAAACTAAAAGGAAACAAAAAAGAGCTCTTTCCTTCTTTTGGAGAAATAGATGAAGAAATAGATGGATTGGGTGAAACTAAAAAAGATTCGCCAATCGGTGAAACTAAAAAAGATGCAATAATCATTAATCAGATGATTCACGAATCTTCCATGCGAAGTCGATCTATAAAAGAATGGACAAATTATTTTTTACTGACAGAAAAAAAAATGAAAGATCTGACTGAGAGAACAAACACAATCCAAAATCAACTAGAAACGATTATAAAAATAAACGATACTGAAAACGGATTTCTAAATCAAGAAATAAATATTAGTTCTATGAAAAAAAGTTATCATGATAAAATATTAAAAGCATCAAAAGGAATTTGGCATATAGTAAAAAGAAGAACTACTCGATTAATCCGTAAATTCTATTTTTTTATACAATTTTGGATTGAAAGACTATACATAGATCTTTTTTTACGTATCATTAATATTACAAGAACCAATGCACAACTTGTTCTCGAATCAATAAAAAAAAAAATTATTGAAAAATCCATTTTCAATAATGAAAGAAATCAGGAAAGAAATAAAAAAGCAAATCAAAATCAAATTCATTTTATTTCCAGTATAAAAAAAAAATCATTTTCAAATATTAGAAATAAGAAATCCAAAACTTTTTGTGACTTATCCTCCTTCTCACAAGCATATGTTTTTTACAAATTATCACAAACCCAAGGTATTAACTTGTATAAATTCAAGCCGATCCTTCAATATGAAGGAGCATCCATTTTTCTTAAAAATGAAATAAAGAATTTTTTTGATTTTGGAGAACAAGGAATATTTCATTACGGATTAAAACATAAAAATGTTTTCCATTCTGGAATAAATGAATGGAAAAACTGGTTAAAGACTCATTATCAATATCATTTATCTCATATTAGATGGCTTAGATTAGTACCAGAAAAATGGCGAAATAGCGTCAATCAACACCGTATGGCTCAAAATAAAGATTTGAAGAAAGAGAGTTCATATGAAAAAGAAAACGTAATTCATTACATAGAAAAAAATGATTTTGACGCAGACTCATTTGATTTTGACGCAGACTCATTTGATTTTGACGCAGACTCATTAATGAATCAAAAATATAAAAAATCGAATTTGCAAAAACCTTATAGATATAATTTTTTCTCATATAAATCTATTAATAAGGAAGATAAAGAAGATAAAAAGGACTCATATATTTATGGATCACCATTACAAGTAAATAATAGCGAAGAGATTTTTTATAATTCCAACACGGAGAAAGGGAAATTTTTTGGTATGCTGGGAGGTATCCCTATCCACAATTTTCTATTCCCTAATTATCTAGGGGAAAATGATATTATCGATAGGGAGAATTTTTCTATCCGAAAATCTAGAAGATATTGTGATTGGTTTAATATTTGGCTTAAAAATAAGGACGATATTGAGTCCTGGGTTTCCACCAAGATTAAGAAAAATATTATGCCTGAGATTAATAATCTAAATGAGGTTAATAATTATCAAAATTATTCTAAAATAAATAGGAGAAGACTCTTTTATTTCCCAATTTATCAAAATAAAGACCCGAATAAAAAAATGAAAAAAGCCCTTCTTTTTGATTGGATGGGACTGAATGAAGAAATACTAAGTCGTCCTATAAGGACTCTTGGGGTTTGGTTCTACCCAAAATTTGGGCACCTTTATGATGTATATAAGAAAGACCCGTGGATTATACCAAAAAGATCCCTTCTTTCAAATGTTATTGAAAACGAAAATGTTAGTAGAAAAAAAAATAATAAAAAAAGGGACACATCGAACCCAACAAAAATACTTTTTTTCAATGAGAAAGAGAAGGGAATTTTTGACCCTCAAAAACGAGACTTTCAAAAAAAAATATACTTTAAAGATTTCATAAAAAATCGTCTTTTGCGTTATTACTTTGGTTGGTATGATGATTTTGCGGACGAAAAAGTAAACACTAGTATCTATGAAAATTGTTTCCTGCTTAAAGTGAGAAGTCAGGACTATCAAGTATCAGAAGCAGCTATATTCTCCATATTAAGGGGGGAAACATGTCTGGATTGTTTGTTCCGTCGTAACGAGGCGAAATTCAATGCTTCTAAATTAATGAGAAGGGGAATTTTTCTTCTCGAACCAGTTCGTCTGCCTGTAAACAATGATGGACTTCTATGTCAAACCATCAGTATTTCGTTGGTTCATAAGAATAAACACAAAATCACTCAAATATACCAGGAAGAAGGCTCTGTTACTACGAAGAATTTTGATGAATTAATTACAAGACAGAAAAAAATGGCTGAAAATAGAGACAAAAATCATTATGATTTGTTTATTCCTGAAACTATTTTATCCCCCAAAGGTCGTAGAGAATTGCGAATTCTAATTTGTTTCAATTCAAGGGGTAGAAATGGTATGGATAGAAATCCAGTATTTTACAATGATGTAAAAAACTGCGGTCAAGTTTTGAATAAGAGTAATCGTCTTGCTAGCGATAAAAAAAAACTAAAAAAACTCAAGTTCTTTCTTTGGCCCAATTATCGATTAGAGGATTTAGCTTGTATGAATCGCTATTGGTTTAATACTAATGATGGCAGTCGTTTCAGTATGTTACGAATACATATGTACCCGCGATTCAAAATTCGTTAATAGTACATCTATATTCCCGATATATTTATTATATCGGGAATATGAAACAAAATAGGTGGACCCAAAGATTTTCTTGCATTCTATTTTGATACATGATATTAATTTAATGGCATACATATCAATTCGATCTATAAATGAATCAACAGACTTTTCTTATTGTTTTTATTTAATTCTAAAATTTTCTCTTTTGCAAAAATCGACCATTTCTTTGTAGCCCAGTATGAATCAAATAGAAAAACAAATTGATTAATTTTTTTGTTAATTTTTTTTTTGATAAATTGAAGAGGTTCATAACGAATTTAAGGTCTTTGTATATATCAAAATGCCTCTTATTATTATTACTGATTAACAAAATTCACATAAAAAGGGGGAGGGGGGAAGAAGATTTTGTTTTATGAAAAAAAATTCCTTCATTTCAGTTATTTTTCAAGAGAAAAACGAAGAAAACAGGGGATCCGTTGAATTTCAAATAGTCAATTTCACCAATAAGATAAGAAGACTGACTTCGCATTTGGAATTGCACAGAAAAGACTATTTATCTCAGAGGGGTCTACGAAAAATTTTGGGAAAACGCCAACGGTTGCTGTCTTATTTATCAAAGAAAAGCGAAGTGCGTTATAAAAAATTAATTAGTGAGTTGGATATTCGGGAGTCAAAAAATCGTTAATGAATTTGAAATTTTTGAATTAGTTGATTTTTTAGATCTTGAATTTTGATGAACTTCTTTTCGGTTTCAGCAATTCATGTACAAATGAATCGAGGAAAAACCTATGAATATACCGGTTACAGAAAAGGACCTTATGATAGTCAATATGGGACCTCACCACCCATCAATGCACGGTGTTCTTCGTCTTATCATTACTCTAGATGGTGAAGATGTTGTTGACTGCGAACCAATATTAGGTTATTTACACAGAGGAATGGAAAAAATTGCAGAAAACCGAACAATTATACAATATCTGCCTTATGTAACACGTTGGGATTATTTAGCTACTATGTTCACGGAGGCAATAACCGTAAATGGACCAGAACAGTTGGGAAATATTCAAGTACCTAAAAGAGCCAGCTATATCAGAGTGATTATGTTGGAGTTGAGTCGTATCGCTTCTCATCTGTTATGGCTTGGACCTTTTATGGCGGATATTGGCGCGCAGACTCCCTTTTTCTATATTTTCCGAGAAAGGGAGTTAATCTATGATCTATTTGAAGCTGCCACCGGTATGAGAATGATGCATAATTTTTTTCGTATCGGAGGAGTCGCGGCGGATCTACCTTATGGATGGATAGATAAATGCTTGGATTTCTGTGATTATTTTTTAACAGGGGTTGGTGAATATCAAAAACTTATTACGCGAAATCCTATTTTTTTAGAACGAGTTGAGGGAATAGGCATTATTGGTGGAGAAGAAGCAATAAATTGGGGTTTATCTGGACCAATGCTACGAGCATCTGGTATACAATGGGATCTTCGGAAAGTTGATCGTTATGAGTGTTATGACGAATTTGATTGGGAAATCCAGTGGCAAAAAGAAGGAGATTCTTTAGCTCGTTATTTAGTCCGAATCAGTGAAATGACAGAATCCATAAAAATAATTCAACAGGCTCTGGAAGGAATTCCGGGGGGTCCTTACGAGAATTTAGAAATCCGATGTTTTGATAGGGAAAGGGCTACAAAATGGAATGATTTTGAATATCGATTCATTAGTAAAAAACCGTCTCCTACATTTGAATTGCCGAAACAAGAACTTTATGTGAGAGTTGAAGCTCCAAAGGGAGAATTGGGAATTTTTCTGATAGGGGATCAAAGCGGTTTTCCTTGGAGATGGAAAATTCGCCCGCCGGGTTTTATCAATTTGCAAATTCTTCCTCAGTTAGTTAAAAAAATGAAATTGGCTGATATTATGACGATACTAGGTAGCATAGATATTATTATGGGAGAAGTTGATCGCTGAAATGATAATTTATACAACGGAAGTACAAGATATCAATTCTTTTTCAAAAATTGGATCTTTAAAAGAGGTCTACGAGAGCATATGGGTATTTGTCCCTATTTTGACTCTTGTATTGGGAATCACAATAGGTGTACTCGTAATTGTATGGTTAGAACGAGAAATATCTGCAGGAATACAACAACGTACTGGTCCTGAATACGCCGGACCCTTGGGAATTCTTCAAGCTCTAGCCGATGGGACAAAACTTCTTTTCAAAGAGAATCTTTTTCCGTCTAGGGGAAATACCCGATTATTTAGTATTGGACCATCTATAGCAGTCATATCCATTTTACTAAGTTTTTCAGTAATTCCTTTTAGCTATCACCTTGTTTTAGCCGATCTCAATATTGGTATTTTTTTATGGATTGCCATTTCAAGTATTGCTCCTGTTGGACTTCTTATGTCAGGATACGGATCAAATAACAAATATTCCTTTTTAGGTGGTTTGCGAGCTGCTGCGCAATCGATTAGTTATGAAATACCATTAACTCTATGCGTTTTATCAATATCTCTACGTGTGATTCGTTAAAATAGAAATTTTTATTTTCCCTATTTCTTTCGTTCTAAAAAAAAGTTGAGAGAATCCTCTTTTTTTATTATGGGTTGATAAATTAAATTAGATAGTTATATATGAGTGAAAAAAAACAGCTTATAAATTCGCAGTAAAAAAAAAAGTTGAATCTCATTTCCTATGTACAAGAAATAAGCGGAAATAAAGATAAGCGGAAGAAATCCTTTACCCCAAGACTCGTTGATTAGTCAACCTAGCTTGAAGCGGGTTAAAAAAAACCGTATGGAATTTTTACTATCGTTTGTATGGATTACTATATGCATATTGCCAAACGGAAGATTGAACAAAAAAGCGTGGATGGTTAGGAACACCAAAATACACAAAGGATTAGTAATGGAGATTATGTAAATTATCTAAAAGGATAGTTCTGCATAACATAAAAGGAATACTCATTGGGGCTTTAAATTAGTAGAAATGATCAGGCAGTACTCCCCAGATTCCGATCCAGAGTAGGCTCCTATCCACCGATTAAAGCAATGACTATCAGGAACGAAAAAATCCTTTACTTTTTTTAGTTTAAGCCCCTGTTTCCTCAGAAAGAAGAATAGGAATGAAAAACAAACAAAAGAAAAACCTTTTCTTTCATATATTTATAGAGATATAATTCATCTCATCATTCATGAACTAATGGAACGTTTAATTTGTTTTTTCGTAATGGAAAACGGTGGGTTGAAATATTGATTGAGTTTTCTACAAGGAGTATTTTATTGAAGACTTAAGTTATTACTCAACAAAGAAAAATTGAAAAAAGGGGCGAGATGAATTCAGAAGCACTTTTTTTATATTTATTTAATTTCTTAAATTTCTTATAGTATAGCGGACGGAATTCCATTGGTATAATTTTTGACCTTCCGACACATTTTGACTCTATCTAGTCTACACCAATACCAAGACAAATAATGCGGATCCGGTCATTAGATTTATTTGTGACCCGTGAGGAGCCGTATGAGGTGAAAATCTCATGTACGGTTTTGGAATAGCGATGGGAACTGTGATGTTATTATCGACTATGATTATCTAATAGTTTAAGTACAGTTGATATAGTTGAGGCGCAATCAAAATATGGGTTTTGGGGTTGGAATTTGTGGCGTCAACCCATAGGGTTTATAGTTTTTCTAATTTCTTCCCTAGCAGAATGTGAGAGATTACCTTTTGATTTACCAGAAGCGGAGGAAGAATTAGTAGCAGGTTATCAAACCGAATATTCGGGTATCAAATTTGGTTTATTTTACGTTGCTTCCTATCTAAATCTATTACTTTCTTCGTTATTTGTAACAGTTCTTTACTTGGGCGGTTGGAATATTTCCATTCCGTACATATTCTCCCCTGAGCTAAATAAAGTAGATGGGATCTTTAGAACGACAATAGGTCTCTTTATTACATTAGCAAAAACTTTTTTGTTCTTGTTTATTCCTATCGCAACAAGATGGACTTTACCTCGGTTAAGAATGGACCAACTACTAAATCTTGGATGGAAATTTCTTTTACCTATTTCTCTCGGTAATTTATTATTAACAACTTCTTTCCAACTTCTTTCACTGTAAAGAAAAAAAGAATACGATGCTCACAACTTGGTTCAAACAAGCGAAAGAAACAAAGATAAAATTATTCATAAAAATTTACGATATGTTCCCTATGGTAACTGGGTTCATGAATTACGGTCACCAAACGGTACGAGCAGCGAGGTACATTGGTCAAGGTTTCATGATTACCTTATCCCATGCAAATCGTTTACCTGTAACTATTCAATACCCTTATGAAAAATTAATCACATCCGAGCGTTTCCGCGGCCGAATCCATTTTGAATTTGATAAATGCATTGCTTGTGAAGTATGTGTTCGTGTATGTCCTATAGATTTGCCTGTTGTTGATTGGAAATTTGAAACAGATATTCGAAAAAAACGATTGCTTAATTACAGTATTGATTTTGGAATTTGTATATTTTGCGGTAACTGCGTTGAGTATTGTCCAACAAATTGTTTATCAATGACTGAGGAATATGAACTTTCTACTTACGACCGTCACGAATTGAATTATAATCAAATTGCTTTGGGTCGTTTACCAATGTCAGTAATTGACGATTATACAATCCGAACAGTTTTGAATTCGTCTCAAGGAAAAACTAGGTAAATACACCTCCGATTCTATTTCTAGTAAAGTAAAGTCAAGAGAAATTTCCAATTCTTAAGGGTTGAAATTAAACCAACGAAGTCTTTCTCTTTGTTTTGTTTGATCAAAAATTCCAAAATTCAACTAGATTTTGGTTGATGAGAATTTTGACGTCATTTTTATTGCGAATCTAGTAATCTATTCGTAATTGTTTTGAAATAGATAGTTTTTCAAAAAACCCTTTCATTTCAAATCAAAGAATAAAAAAAACTGTCCAAAAATTTTACCTACATCAATTTACACCTAATAGATTAGAATTTCATTCAATTCGGAACGGATCATAAATTCAATTAGGCGAACGAGCAGATCATAAAAAAAAATTCCTGGTCGAGTCAATAAGATCATGAAAAGTATTTCAATTTCTTTATCCCATATAATGGATTTGCCTGGACCAATACACGATTTTCTTTTAGTTTTTCTGGGATTGGGTCTTATATTAGGGGGCCTGGGAGTGGTATTACTTACCAACCCAATTTTTTCTGCCTTTTCATTGGGATTGGTTCTTAGTTGTATATCCTTATTCTATATTCTCTCCGATTCTCATTTTGTAGCCGCTGCCCAGTTACTTATTTATGTGGGAGCCATAAACGTTTTAATCCTATTTGCTGTGATGTTTATGAATGATTCAGAATATTACACCGATTTTAATCTGTGGACCGTTGGGGATGGCGTCACTTCACTGGTTTGTGCAAGTATTCTTGTTTCGCTAATTACTACTATTTTAGATACGTCATGGTACGGTATTATTTGGGCTACAAAATCAAACCAAATTATCGAACAAGACTTAATAAGTAATAGTCAACAAATTGGAATTCATTTATCAACAGATTTTTTTCTTCCATTTGAACTCATTTCAATAATTCTTTTAGTTGCTTTGATAGGTGCAATTGCTGTGGCTCGTCAATAATAAATATAAATCTGTATAACTAACACCAGAAAGCACTCAAAATTCAAGTTTTTTCTGGGTTATCATATTTATTTCCCTTGAATGAATTCTATAGAAATATAGGAATCAAATTAAAGACTTTTCATACCTAAAATAGAAAATTTTGAAACTTCCTTTATTTTTAAATTCTTTTATTCGATCTATTTCCACTAGAATATATTCTTTTGTTCCGTCCTTGTTAAATTTCTAGTCAATCGAATCTGTTGAATTATTGTTCATATTGAAATGAATTGAAATTCATAAGGAGTTGGTCAATGATGCTCGAACATGTACTTGTTTTGAGTGCCTATTTATTTTCTATTGGTATTTATGGATTGATTACGAGTCGAAATATGGTTAGGGCCCTTATGTGTCTTGAACTTATACTGAATGCGGTTAATATCAATTTTGTAACATTTTCTGATTTTTTTGATAATCGCCAATTAAAAGGAGATATTTTTTCAATTTTTGTTATAGCTATTGCAGCCGCTGAAGCTGCTATTGGATTGGCTATTGTTTCGTCAATTTATCGTAATCGAAAATCAACACGTATCAATCAATCGACGTTGTTGAATAAATAGTATTATTAATAAATATTGAAATAATATAGTATTAATAATAAATATTGAAATAATAAAGAAATAATAAAGGAATCTAGATCATATTTGTAAAACCATAAGCAATCAAAGCATCTTGGACCTTTTTTATGAGTTGCTCTAGAAGGAAATTGATTAGAAAATTTCTAAAATTTCTGGTAAATCGTTGATTCATCTAGTGTTTCAATATATGATTCATTTACAAGTTTACTAGATCGAATTTTTATGACATTCAAAAATTGATAGATCCCCATGTCACATTCAGTAAAAATTTATGATACATGTATAGGGTGTACTCAATGTGTTCGAGCTTGCCCCACCGATGTGTTAGAAATGATCCCTTGGGATGGATGTAAAGCTAAGCAAATTGCTTCTGCTCCAAGAACAGAAGACTGTGTTGGTTGTAAGAGATGTGAATCCGCCTGTCCAACGGATTTCTTGAGCGTTCGAGTTTATTTATGGCATGAAACAACTCGAAGCATGGGTCTAGCTTATTGATACGTTCCCCAAAACCCCAGTTGAATACATTTTGAATACATTTGATTTTTTTTACTGAAAAAAACCCGTACTCGAAAAAAAAGCATAAAGATTCTTTTTTCGAGCGCGGGTTTTTCTGGTCCAAGTGTATCTTGTCTTTACCATGAATGATTTTCCTTGGTTAACAATAATTGTTGTTTTACCCATATCAGCGGGTTCCCTCATTTTCTTTCTTCCTCATAGAGGAAATAAGTTAATTCGTTGGTATACTATTTGTATATGCATTTTAGAACTCCTTCTAATGACCTATGTATTTTGTTATCATTTCCAATTGGACGATCCATTAATCCAGCTGGCGGAAGATTATAAATGGATCAATTTTTTTGATTTTTACTGGAGATTGGGAATAGATGGACTTTCCATAGGACCCGTTTTACTGACAGGATTTATTACTACTTTAGCTACTTTAGCAGCTTGGCCAGTTACTCGGGATTCCCGATTATTCCATTTCTTAATGTTAGCAATGTACAGTGGTCAAATAGGATCATTTTCCTCTCGAGATCTTTTACTTTTTTTCATCATGTGGGAGTTAGAATTAATTCCCGTTTATCTCCTTCTATCTATGTGGGGGGGAAAGAAACGCCTGTATTCCGCTACAAAGTTTATTTTGTATACCGCAGGGGGTTCCATTTTTCTCTTAATAGGAGTTTTGGGTATTGGGTTCTACGGTTCTAATGAACCAACATTAAACTTTGAAACATTAGTTAATCAATCATATCCTATACCACTGGAAATACTATTCTATATTGGGTTTCTTATTGCTTTTGCTGTCAAATCACCGATTATACCCTTACATACATGGTTACCAGACACCCACGGGGAGGCACATTACAGTACTTGTATGCTTCTAGCCGGAATCTTATTAAAAATGGGAGCGTATGGATTAGTTCGGATCAATATGGAATTATTACCCCATGCGCATTCTCTCTTTTCCCCTTGGTTGCTGATAGTGGGTACAATGCAGATAATTTATGCAGCTTCAACATCTCTTGGTCAACGTAATTTAAAAAAAAGAATAGCCTATTCCTCTGTATCTCATATGGGCTTCATACTTATAGGAATTGGTTCCATAACCGATACGGGACTCAACGGAGCCATTTTACAAATAATATCTCATGGATTTATTGGCGCTGCGCTTTTTTTCTTGGCGGGAACCAGTTATGATAGAATACGGCTTGTTTATCTCGACGAAATGGGCGGGATGGCTATTCCAATTCCAAAAATATTTACGATGTTCAGTATCTTATCGATGGCTTCTCTTGCATTACCCGGCATGAGTGGTTTTGTTGCGGAATTGATAGTCTTTTTTGGAATCCTTACCAGCAAAAAATATTTTTTAATGCCAAAAATACTAATTACTTTTGTAATGGCAATTGGAATGATATTAACTCCTATTTATTCATTATCTATGTCACGTCAAATGTTCTATGGATATAAGTTATTTAATGCCCCAAGCTCCTATTTTTTTGATTCTGGACCACGAGAGTTATTTCTTTCGATCTCTATCTTTTTACCCATAATAGGTATTGGTATTTATCCGGATTTCGTTCTATCACTATCAGGTGAGAGGGTCGAGGCTATTCTATCGAATTTTTTTTATAGGTAGTATGTATTCATTAATAAAATAAAAAAAGCATCCTATTATTCATAAAACGGTTCGTTGTACAATTGTGAAAAACGGAGAAGTCTTTTTTCTTCTATTAAGTTGAAGTTGAATCAAAAAAAGTAAAAAAAAAATTGAATTTTAATCAGACATGTTTGGCCTTTGTGAGAACCTTTTGAATCGCTCTACTATTTGATTCAAAAGGTTCTTGACAGATTATTCTTAAATATACGCTGTGCTTTTTGTTAGTCTTTTTTTATTCAATTAGATGTTAATGTAAATGAACCATAACTATGTAAACCAATTCCTAATAGATTAACCCCAAAGTAACATATCCAAATTATAAAAAAGCCTGTAGAAGCCACAATTGCGGAATTTACACCTTCGAAATTTTTATTTGTTCGAGTATGTAAATAAATTGCGAATATGGTCCAAGTAATAAAAGCCCAAGTTTCCTTTGGGTCCCAACTCCAATATGACCCCCAAGACTCATTAGCCCAGACTGCTCCAGAAAGAATCCCTATTGTTAAAAAGATAAATCCAAGCCTAATAATCCAATAACTCCAACGGTCCAATTGTTGAGTCAATTGATATCTGTAATAATCTTGAGAAGAAAGAGAATAAGTCTTTAGTAAAACATTGCTACTTTCATTCATGTATTTAATTTTGTCACAGGAAAACGACTCATTTAATAAATTTGTTTTTTTACCAAAAATCTTTATGACTTTTCGAAATGTAATGACTAGAAGAGCTACTGATAATAATGATCCACATAAAAGAGCTGCATAGCCTAATACCATCATACTTACGTGCATCATTAACCATCGAGATTGAAGAGCTGGTACTAATATTGCGGATTGATGCATTTTGGTTAAAAGGCCCGAAGTAGCAAAGCCTTGAGTAAAAATAGCACTTGGCGCGGTTATTGCGCTTAAATCATTTTTATGTTTTTTAAAAGAGGAAACCATATGAATAACGGAAAAACTCCATGAAAGAAAGATCAATGATTCATATAAATCACTTAATGGGAAATGCCCCGAATAAATCCAACGAGTAATTAATAATCCTGTTATACAGACAAAGGTAGCTATTGTTCCCTTTTCTGATGAATCATATAGTCCTACGACTTCATTGGCTAATAAGCTTAAAAAATGAATTGTAATTACGACTGAAACGACCGAAAAGGATATATGAGTTAATATATGCTCTAAAGTTGAAAAAATCATAAAAATTTTTGAAAAAAAAAAAAGCGAGAATTTATTGATTCATTATAGGGAATCAAAATAAGGAATTGAATTCATTATAGGGCTTATTCTATCTCTTTTAGAAGATATAGAAGACACAATGCCGCCACTCGGACTCGAACCGAGATGCTCTAGCACTGCTTCCTAAGAGCAGCGTGTCTACCAATTCCACCATAGCGGCTTGTTCGAAATTATAATAACCGAATTTTACTCAATGGTCGAGATTACGAGATTAAAGGGGTCCGCTCAATGCAATATTTTTTAGTGAGTATTGAAATTGATGAATAAAACTTCGTTTAAATAATACTAAAACTAGAATAAAAAGAAATAAGTAATGGAATTGTAATAAAAAAACAGGTTGGTAAAAGATTCCTTATTTTCGTTTGTTTTTTTTAATTATTTCGAGTTTTTTATTTAATTATTTCGAGTTTCTAAAGCAACAACAGAAAGTTTGTAGTTTATATTCTCCTAAAAACTCGTGTAACTAAATATTTGTGACTTCATTTGATTCATGGAAATGAAAAAAAGTTCTTTACCTTTTTCATTTCCTTTGTTAATGATTTATCTCAATCTCTCATTTTTTTCTAGGTTCGTAAAAATCCTATTTTTTCTTCATTCAATCGATTAAGCATTTTTTTATATGATTTTTACGGATCAAAATTTCGGCACGATATTTAACCAAAAGATTTATGTAATTTGTATAGCTCTGTAGTAATCATTAGGATTTGCCGTTATGAATTTGTGTTTAAGAATGAACTAAGTATTCTTGGACATATTATATAAAAAAGGGTTTCTCGTAATTAATTGTACCATACAAAATTTTTTGAATTTAGAATTATTATGCCTTGATTCATCTTTCTATGCAAACATAGAATTCTTTGGATAACAATAACCTAAGTTAAAATTCACAGATTTTTTGTATATCCACTAAATTGAAAAAGTTTTTTTCTGAGTTGGATTGAAAGCAAGAGAAATATATTATAGTACTTGAGAAAAATAATGATTTAGAAAGTTACAAAATTGAAACTTAATCGATTCGTTTTAGTTGTAATACCCCATTAACTATTTTCTAAATATAGAGTGGATCCATATATTATATATATATATACTTAATTATATATACTTAATATATACTTAATATACTAAATTATTACAAATTCTTTTTTTTTTTTCAATTGAAATCAAAAAATATTAAATAAAATCAATCAAGTATAAATCTATTCAACCTATTTATATATCTTCAGCTATAGTCGCAATTATCTATATTTTGAATTTGAAAATTAGAAAAAAAAATTCTGTTAACTGTAACAAACAAAAAATAGGGCGATGGGGAAAAAAAGAATCCCCATCCCGGAAATTAAAAAAAGTATATATATATATTAAAAACAAGAAAGGTGAATCTTTCTATCTTGTCTTTATTCTTTATTTAAATTAAAAGAAAAAAAAAAAGAGACCTTTTTTTTTAATTCCATATTAAAATTTCAATTAGGGAATTAAAAAAGCAATTAGCTCTTTTTTCTTTTTCGAATTAAGACAATTCAAATTATTCCAACGTTTTGTTTTTTATTTGTTGTACAAAAAAACTTTCGGATTTACCGGTAGAAATGGATTTCGCTAATGACAAAGCTTTCAACGCTGTCCAATATCCCTTCTTCTTCCACACGTTTTTACGAATACGCTTTTTTGATATAGAAGTACGTTTTTTTGGAACTGCCATTCAAAAAAAAGTGAGTGCTACAGTTGGATGTGAAAGACATCTATTAAGGATCTCCCCTTTTTATTCTTATCTATTTTCTAGATTGTTTATTTGGATTCTATATCTATTTAGAATCATAAAAAATTAGAATCATAAAAAAGAAATAGAGATGTGAGACTAGCAAAAAATGTTCAAAGGTTAAAAAAAAGCCCTATGATATAATTTTGTTATTTCTATTGTATAAAATACTATTATATAAAATAATCAGAAAAAAAAAAGAAGAAAAAAGAAAGTAAAATAAAGTTTTTCGCTTTTATCCCTCTCTTGTATATTGTTGTCGCAGTCCACTTATCTACCGACTTTTTTTATACATAACCTAAGTAAAAAAATAGATCTAAAAGTTGAAAAACCCAATCCTTTATCTATTTTTTTTTTAATAAGAAAAAAAATAGAACAAACCTTGAGTCATTTATTTTCTATTCATCAATCTAGTTAATCTGTACACAATTAAAAAAATAATAATTCAAAAATTTAAAATGAAAAGATTTTCGAAAATTATTTGTTTAATTTTCTTTTATGTAAAGATGTAAAGATAATTTTATGTAAAGTCAAATCTTGAATAGTCTTTCTAAATACTTTTTATTGTAATTCAAGACAATCACTAAGTTCTGCAATGAAAATGAATTAGTTAATAAGTAAAGTCTCTGGATAAATAAGTTATATTGAGTCAAGTTATAAGCCATTCTCCGATTCCTAGAAAAATGAAAAATGCAAGCACCCTTTTTATTTTTTTCCCGATCTCGGATTCGAATATCTTTGAAGTACTTGAAAAAGATTAAAAATAATTAAGAATGGAAAATTTCATTTGACTTTTTGACTTTGTAATATCTTGATTTTTTATTACTACTTTCATTTCAAAAGAGATAAGAGCCGGTGAATCAGGAACGATTAATAAAAAAAAGGTTTTTATGGAGCATACATATCAATATTCATGGATCATACCTTTCAGTCCACTTCCAATTCCTATTTTAATAGGAGTGGGACTTCTACTTTTTCCGACAGCAACAAAAAATTTGCGTCGTATGT